ATTTCCCCTTCTGAGTCGGAATAAATATGTTTTCGAACCCTCTCTTTCAAATTCAAAGTGTATGTTCCCGCGCGAATTTCAGCAATAACTTGTTCTGATTCCACATATTGATCATTTTGAACTAAAAGCAAACTCTTTGGCGGAATAGTCACATTATGTATAATATCTTGACTCTCAATAGTTACATACAAATCTATATAACATAGAAAAGCTGGATGCCCGTGACGTGTACGTGTGGGATGAACCAAATCCTCATTAAATTGAATTTTTCCATTAGAGGGGGCTCGTACGTGTTCTGCAATACCCCCCGTAAATACTCCACCGGTATGAAACGTTCTTAATGTTAGTTGAGTACCTGGCTCTCCAATAGATTGACCCGCAATAACACCTATGGCTTCCCCCAATTCAACCAGATCGCCATGAGTAGGACTCCGACCATAACATAATCGACAGATCCAAGACGTACTCCTACAAGTAAAAGGAGTTCGAATATATATTGGTTGTATTCGGAAAGTTATGAATCGATTGACAAGGCCAACTCCAATGTCTTGATTGCAAATGGCAATGCATCGCGGGCCCATATATATATTGTCTGCTAATACACGACCAATTAATGTTTGCAGAAAAAATCTTTCCGGCATCATCCCATTTCGAGAACTTACAGAAACCCCTCGGATGGTGCCACAATTTGTTCTACGTACAACAATGTGTTGAACTACTTCAACAAGTCTACGTGTAAGATATCCAGCATCTGATGTTCGTACAGCAGTATCCACAACCCCTTTTCGGGCTCCATAGCAAGAAATGATATATTCCGTTAAAGACAGTCCTTCGCGTAAATTGCTTTGAATAGGTAAATCGATCATTTGACCTTGTGGATCCGACATTAATCCTCTCATACCTACTAATTGGTGTACTTGAGATGCATTTCCCCGAGCTCCTGAAAAAGACATTATATGGACTGGATTAAAGGGCTCTGTCATCCTAAAATTAGGATTCATTTCTTGTCGCAAATATTCACTTGTAGCATACCATATCTCAATAGATTGGCGTAATTTTTCTACCGCATGTACATTTCCATAATGATGGTGTTTTTCCAAAACTAAACTTTGTTGTTCAGCATCTTGGACTAGCCATCCCTTAGAAGGTATTGTTAAAAGATCATCAATTCCTAATGAAATGGATGTGGCAGTGGCTTGCTGGAAACCAAGAGTCTTTACTTGATCCAGGATGTGTGATGTATATGCCATTCCAAAATGATCTATTAATCTGCTAATAAGTCGTTTAATGGCAGTTCCATCTATCACTTTATTGTGAAAGACCAGATTAGCCTGCTCGGCCATAAGTACCTCCATATTCCGCTGAGTAGGATTTGACAATGGATTTGAGTCAATGATTGGAAAACTTCCTTTTCTCGATCGTGATTCGCGTAGAAATTCAGGAACTAGAGTCCTAATTGATCCGAAAAAATCCAAATTCACAATTACTTAGCTTAAACCCCTATCATCTATGATTAGATTAGGTATCATTTGAGCAGGCTTGACAAAACCCTTGTATAGCTTCTTCGATTTCTCGATAAAAAGAAATATGACCAACAGTAGTTCGAATGTATATACAAAGAATTTCTTTTTTTACACTTCTTACTATTAGATAGTGTCCATAAATCTCATGATAGGTACCCAAGGGCTCATAATGAACTTCGATGGGAGCTTCTCTTGAAGCAATAACACGTTGATCTAGTTTCCATCGGAGCCACAAAGGACTATCTAAATTGATTCTTTTCTGGCGATAAGCTCCAATTGCATCATAGGAATTACAAAAGAAGGGTTCCTTCGTATACTTATCGTTATTATCGTAAATTCTTTCATTTTTAGAATTTCTGCAATTCCATGGATTATACCGATTTGCACAAATACCTCGACGATTCCCACTTGTTAATAGATAAAGCCCAATAAGCATATCCTGAGTTGGTACGGAAATGGGATCTCCAATAGCTGGAGACAAGAGATTCATATGAGAAAACATAAGTAAACGCGCTTCCGCTTGAGCCTCTAATGATAAAGGTACATGAACAGCCATTTGATCCCCATCAAAGTCTGCATTGAATCCCTTACAAACTAATGGATGTAAACAAATAGCACGCCCTTCCACTAAAATGGGTTGGAATGCCTGTATGCCTAATCTATGTAAAGTGGGCGCTCTATTCAGCAATACAGGATGACCCTGCATAACTTCCTGAAGTATTTCCCATACAATTGGCTCTTTTTCCCGAATTTTACTCTTAGCAACTCCTATGTTCGAAGCAAGATGTTGTCTAATTAGACCACGAATTACAAATGTCTGAAAAAGCTCTATTGTGATTTCGCGAGGCAATCCACATCGATGTAATGAAAGTGAGGGGCCCACGACAATGACAGAACGTCCTGAATAATCAACTCGTTTGCCAAGCATAGTCTCGCGAAATCTTCCTTCTTTTCCTTCAATTACATCTGAAAATGAC